ACATCTGGAAAACCGAAAACAAGACTAGGAGTTTTTGACAAACGAATTACTCTTTCGACACAAGAAAGGGGATTTAGAAAATTCCTTTTCTTGTGTCGAAGACTAGAAGACAAAACAAATAATACCTCCTAGAATTATTTATTCCCCACATTTCTAGTTCATTCTATATACCCGCTTATTTATGCTAATCTCTATCCCAATTTTATTGCATTGAAATCTAGTATTCTAGTAATACAGTCCTGTCAATTCAATTTGGCTAAAAAAACAAAGAAAGGGGTGGTAAAGCCATAAAATAAAATAGTCTTCTTCAAAGAAAAATCTACCTATTATGACTAAGAGTGCGATACAAGGGAGTCCCCGAAATTCGTAGAAAAAGAGTAAGTAAATAAAAGGTTTTTCGGGATTGATTTTTTTTTTTGATAATATAAAAATTGACAACAAAAATTGTGTTCTTTTTACGAACCTGATGTCGATAAATCCGCGAGTCTAGAAATTCATTTCGGCCAATTGAACCTTCTCGAACTGTTTCTTTTTAAGAACCAAAAATATTTGTGCCAAAATAACAGATGCCAAGAAGCCCAAAAGACCTTGGACACGTAATGGATCTTGAAGTACTATTTCTGCATCTCCCTGACCAAATCCACCCACATTAGGATTACTCGTTAATGGTTGATCCAATTTGATGGATTCACCCTCTGAAACAAGAACTTCTGGTCCTGGAGGGATAATATCAACCACTTGACGTCCATCCGATGGATCTGTTATGGTTATTTCATACCCCCCCTTTTCTTTTCGTATGATTTTGCTTACTATGCCCGTTCCTGTAGCATTATAAACTGTATTGTTACTCTTGCTTCCGTCGGGATAAATCTGACCCCTTCCCCTATTTCCTCCTACATATATAGGATATTTCAAGAAGTGAGCCTCTTTCTTAGTGGTGGGGTCGGGGGAAAGAATAGGAAAGGCGATTTCACTATATTTCTGGCCGGGGACAGGCCCTATTACAAGAATATTTTTTTTATTAGGGCGGTAGCTTTGAAAAGATAAATTTCCTATCTTTTCTTTCATCTCGGGAGAAATACGATCGGAAGGAGCTAATTCAAACCCCTCCGGTAAAATAAGAACAGCCCCCACATTCAAACCCCCTTTCTTACCATTAGCAAGGACTTGTTTCACTTGCTTATCATAAGGAATTCGAACAACTGCTTCAAATACAGTATCAGGAAGTACTGCTTGTGGAACCTCAATATCAACAGGCTTATTAGCTAAATGACAATTGGCACATACAATACGCCCGGTCGCTTCTCGTGGATTTTCATAACCCTGCTGCGCAAAAATGGGATATGCACTTGAAACGGATGTCCGAGTTATGATATATATCATGAGCGATACGGAAATAGATCGAATAATATCTTCCTTTATCCAAGAAAAAGTATTTCTAGTTTGCATGGTCTAATCGTTGGTCTGAAAATTTCTACAATAAATTGGGTAGGTCGCTAGTATAGTTTCCTATCCACGATTCTGCTATTTATTGGAATCATTTTATTGGAATACTGTTGGAATACTTATAGTATAAAAAAAATAGTATGAAAACCCACCGGATAGAATGTTTTTAATACTTATGTAGAACTACAAAGTAAGAAACGTTCTAATTGGTGGTGGATCATTTATCAATCATTCATTGAATGATAAATAACTACAAGTGATGGAGATACACGATTTAAATAACGAAAAATCCAATATTTAAAAATAGTATCGAGAATAACTGGAAAGGTGGAAACAAGACCAGATATAATCTGATCATTATGACCAAATCCAAAATCTTTGTACACAGAACCGATCATTAGTTCCCAGCCGTGGGGTGAATGAAATCCGATACATAAATCAGTTAATAAAAGAATCGAAAAAGCTTTTACTGTATCACTTAAGTTATATAGGAATTCCTGAGTCCAAGAGTTAAGAATAACAAGTTCTTCATTACCTAAAATAGAATAACCACTTAGAATAACAAAACAGATTGTATTTGTAGAGAAGTGTAAAATTGTATGGATACGATCCTCGTTGTGTATCTTGATTAATTGGATCGTTTCTTTGTGGATTCCTATAAGAAGCTTTTGTAGATATGTCTCCGAGTATTCCTTGATCATTTCTTCCAAAAAGAGGGTTTCTTCTAATTCTATGAACTTTTCTAGAATACTTTTTTCTTGAATATCATTCAAAAAAATTTCGGATTGGCCGATATTCGCCCAACTAATAACCCAAGATTCCATACTTTTAGTAAATGAAAGAGAAATCCACCAGGGCAGAAATATTATAGATGCAAGATACAAAAGAGGAGTTAATGCTTTATTTTTTGCCATTTTCCGCCTGTTAATTTTTAATTAACCCACTCCATTTGTCGACTTTATGTGATCTAATATATATTATTTCTTTCAAACATGAGTTCTAGACAAGGCATCAAACCTATTCATCTTTTTTATTTGTTATTTTGTTTTGAATCTAGAAAGAATACATAAATAGACTAAGACTCCACTTCGAATTCGACTGAATAAATAATACAAAATAGTGTTCTCAGATATCTCAATTCATCAAATTCCAAACAAATGTCTCCTTTAAATGAATGGACGCAAGAAGTACTTTAAGGAATGAATATTTTTGAGATTTTGAAATGAAAGAACCCTTTATTCTATCAAAATATAGAATATTTCAAAAAAAAATTCCAACGATTCCCGATTCCCCATAGTCAAGAATAGAATAATTTAGAAAAATATATTGTGATGGTCAAAAAAAAGAGCGGCAAAACAAGACAGAAATGGGCCAGTTATCATTATTAAGAAAACCCTTTTTTATTATTGGTTATTATTGGATAGTTAAAGAACACAAATGAAAAGATAAAAAGGTCGATTAACAAAAAGAAAATAATTTACAAGATACGGTTTATCTACATCTAAAGTATCACTTAGTTATAGAAAAAACAGGATTCTTGCATTTTTCCCTCCTGCTGAGAAAGCATTCATTCTTCAGCGCAGTTCCTTTCTCAAAATCAAAATACTTCAATTGGTACGCGCAAGAAATAGGCTAATTCCGCGGCTTTTTGTTCAATTTCTCGTGGAGTCAAATTCTCATCAGTACGGGTCAACGGAATAGCCCCCCGGCCTCTGATATCCATATAAAGGACACGACGAGCATAAATACCCTCTTTAACTTCTATTCGAACGGATTGAATATCTTTTATATGGAATCGAAGGAATATGCGACGATTTTTTCCAGGAAATCCCCAACGAAAAATACACACTATCCCTTCCTTTCTATCAAATCGATCATAACCACTACCTACATTCCAGGAAATTGTGCACCACAAATAGGAACTAATAAACAGACCCGCGATTCCATAGAAAGACATCACGATCCCCTGTGGAAAAAAAACGATTTGCTGAGACGGAACAAAAGATATCAAATTTCTACCAAGAAAACTGGAAGTTCCAACCAACAAGAATCCTAATGAACCTAAAAAAACGATAAGGGCCCAGCAAAAATTACTTAGTTTTCGAGACCCCGTTATAAGTTCTATCCATATACGTTCTGATCGCCAACTCATACTCCATCCCATTGCATTTTATTGAAATTGAGAGACTATCCCAAATGATTTTGACTTTACTTTTTTTGTTTCCGAATGCACTTTCATCAACTAGCACTAGTTTGATGTGAACTAGCACTAGTTTAATGGGAACTTTTAGGAGTAATTCATCAAATTGTTTAGATCTAAAATAATAACATACCCCTCATATGATCCCAATATACATATTGATATACATATAGATCCACCAACTTTACATTTGAATTTTTAGACATCCAGCGATCCTGATCTATTTGAAACTGGCTAGAATTCAGTTACCTATAGGTCATTTTCTGCAGGCATAAGAGCTTTTTCCTTTATGTTGGGCGGAAATCACATGTTCTACCATATTTTCTTTTCCGAAATAAATATCTGTGTTATGCTACAAGTCTAAGTTTCAAAAAAAAAAACGAATCAGATTGGGTCCCCTCAAATCTAAACAATCTTGTTTTTTTGAACATGAAGAAATAAAGAAGCCATTGCAATTGCCGGAAATACCAGGCCTACTAAAGGCACAAAAATAGAGGGAAAATTGAAAGTTGTCATAAAATGGGGTACCTCGATTTATTATTTGTACCTATTCTTCTTTTTTTTTTATATCATATTTTATATTTATACTAATTATAATTAATAAGTGTAATTATATTATTATGAATTCGTAGTTATTATGAATTCATTCAATTTGAAAATTCTTATTTAGAGATCTAAGTGAGTATATAGAATAAGTCCAAGGAATGTAGAACTAAATAAATGAACTTATTCATCTATTTACATGAAAGATACATATGATTATCCATTTGATTTTTCTTCGTTTTTTTGTGTTTTGTTCTTATCTTCAAATTTAATAAAGAAATAGTTTCTTACAAATTATCAAAAGATTCGTTAGAATGCGACACAACTGGGATTTTTAGTGAAAACGGGATTTTCGGGAGATGGAGAAAGATATAAAACTATATATTTATATTTTCTATATAAGATGAAATTCGTTTTATTTTCCTAATTTCACGAAAGGAAAAACTCACGTTTTTATCTTGTTGATAGAGACTTCTTAATTAGTAATCGGGAATCAGGTAAAAAAAAAAAGAGTTATCCGCTACTTTTACTTTTGATTTTTTCTACAATTAGATCTTAGGTCGTCAAAGAAAACTCCCTTTTTAGTTACTTTGATTTCGATAAGCTAAGATTCGGATAAGCTAACTACTTGTTTTTGTTTGCTACAAATAAAATAATTGAACATTGAACTTAGTGCGCTCTACTTGATTGAATTGGAATTCAAAGGAAAGAAGGCGTGGAACTTAAATAACTCACTCAGAACGCTTTTTAAAAGATTACGCGGTACGATTAAGTCGAATAAGCCCTTCTGGAATAAATATTCAGCCACTTG